AATTCTGACCGGTAATAAATACCCGGGCTTTGCAATATTTGATTGATCACAATTCTATACATTCCCTTTACTATAGAAGTTCCCAGAGAATTCATTAGAGGAATGTTTCCAATTAAAATTGTTTGTTCTTGCATATCCCTGCGGGTTTTCCAAATTAGTCCTGCGGATACATATAATTCAGAAGAATATGTGAGTAATTTATACACAGCATCTCTTTCTTTTATCAATGGTTCTACAAATTGATATGTTTCCATAAATAATTGAAATTCCGCTTTTTGATCCGTATCTTCTATTTTTGGAAACTTAGAAAGTTCTTCCATCAAGCCCTGATCAATGAACCTACAAAATCCTTCAAATTGTATTTGATTCAACCCGGGTATTGTATACATTCCCTCATTTCCATCCTGGAGCATTTTGAATTTCCTATTTATCAAAAAATCCCATTATTAGATCATTCTTCATCGAATCATATAGATGATCTAGTAACGGTAGAATTTAGATTCTGTTTACTGAATCGCATGAAATTTGACTCCATTCCAGATATGGAATGTATGAAATACGTATGAACGGCGGAAGAAAGAGAATTTTCTATTTCAAATTAGAATTTGCAACAGATACAAATGGAAAGGGGTTGATAAAACATTCCTAGAAAGAGAATTGTGCCACTTAGGCTTACTATATTATGATTATGGGATTTTGTATAGAATATCAAAACGGATTCCATTCCTAGCATTATTATGCTATTCCATATTCCAATCAACTTGCATACCAGACAACTAAATGGATTCGGTATTTGATCTTTTGGAGAAAGTTAGAATTGTAAAGTATCAAAGTATCTAAGAAGGGCTGGATTTATTAAACACGTGCAGATAGAGCTATCTATAGATCCGTCTTCTCCTTTATTTCCGTGCTCTATCAAAACAAAGTTTCTATTTTCTATTCCACGAAAAACTGAAGCACGATAATTTTCTGATAATTTCCTATAGGCAACATATATAAATAAGATACCCAATTCGATTAGATATCTGTGTAACAATTTCTGTTCTGGGGTTTACATATACTCATAATTGTTGTTATAATTGAAATTGAGAAGGATTTTGGATTGAAACGAATCAACACTGATATGTTATGTGCCAACTTTTTGATTATGTCATTAGGAAAACACAATTGGAGATTCAAATCAAAAACTAGTTCACGAATTCGCAGGCAGCAGTCAATAGTTAACGGTTCCAAGTTGTCATAATTTTTTTTATGACTGAAAATCCGCCCTTTTAAATATTAATAGAAAGGGGAGGGGAAATTTTTAGGCATTATGTGTTTTGAGATACTATACAATCAATCGAAGGGTTGGATCAAATCCAACCAAAAAGAAAAAAATAAATAAAGAGGAGGAGGGTTTCTTTTAGGAAAGGGATTAAGAAAAGGAGGATTAAGATGCAAGTACAATAAAAAAAGAAGTTCCGTACTCCAGAAAATTTTCATCTATTTTGTATCAATTTGGCGGCATGGCCGAGTGGTAAGGCGGGGGACTGCAAATCCTTTTTCCCCAGTTCAAATCCGGGTGTCGCCTGATCAACAAAAAAAGGCTCAAAATCTCTGATTCTGTTCCGCTGATAGAACTCTCCAAATTATTCCCCAGCGGAAGTAGAAGAAATGGACTGTTGATACTTGTTTGCTTCTACGCATCGGATCTGGGGGTTTTCTAAAAGATTGTAAATCTTTGGATCTAGAATTCAAGGAAAGATTCGAATGGGGGAAGGGCTCTCAAGACTTCTCGATTCCTTTCTACTGCTAATCTTTCTACTACTAATGTAGTGTCTACGGACTGGGTCTTGAATTTCATTGGATAGCCGGATAGGAAATGGAATTCCATTAGTAGTTATGGAGAGGGGGGAAGATCCTTTAGATACTTTATATATGGAATATATGGACTCACGAGAATCTCTGAATGTTCAGGCATTCAATCAATATTAGATTGGATTTTTAATTTACTTTAAATAAAATAGATATAGAAAAAGTGCAAAAAAAATTTCTTTTCAGCAACCTCTCGTCAAGAATATGAGATACCATCTCCGAACTGTCTCTGCGAAACATTCGGGAGATGGTATGAATTAGATCAAAAGGGAAATAGAGGTATGGAATAGATAGTGATCTATGATTATGCTTTTTTACTTTACTTATAAAGGTTAACAAAAAAGAATAGGCCTTATTATTCCTACATGTTCCATTAATAAGAGTTCCTTGAGATATCATTGCATATTTTACTTGTATTTAGTCTTTCCGGATTTCAAATCATATAGGAATTTTTTAGAATTGGATTTGTTGAATTGGTTCATCAATAGTCTTCGGTCAGAATCCCTTTTTGACTCTGCGCCATTGATTCCACTATTATTAGTGAGCAATAATGGAATAATTCCTTCATCAAGATCGGGGACATAATTCACATGGATATAGTAAGTCTTGCTTGGGCTGCTTTAATGGTAGTCTTTACATTTTCCCTTTCACTCGTAGTATGGGGAAGAAGTGGGCTCTAAAGGTACTACTAATTGGGTTGAGGAATCAAACTCTATCAATTGTTTTATAGGTCGTTCTGCAAGGCGGTTTGAACTCTTTAAAAAGAAAAAAATCGAATATATCTTCATTTTGAAATTCCATTGGATTCTGGTGGAATAATGTATTATATGACTAATACGCTTTCAATCAAAGATATATTTCACGGATTCCCATGTTTGTGTTTCGAAAGGAAAGGGATACAGATGATAGAAAATTTAGTCCAACTTAATTCTTCCTAACTTTTCTATTTCAATGAATGGGCTCTTACCAGAATGATAGATGGATACTGAGGAAGACCCGATCCCCCTTTCTTTCCCCTTTTACTCTTCAAAAAGGAAGTCGTTTTGTTAAGTGTATACGCACTTTATATGAGAAAGAATAGAAACATAGTGGTTGTCTAATGAGATACTATGCATAATAAAAGAAGATCTTGCCTTAGGGGCGTCACATATTGCGCATTTTCCTTTTTTTATTATTTTCTATTATTTTTCCTTTCCTTTTCGGAATTTCGATTTTATCGACGCATTTCATATCATGGTTCAACTGTTAAAAATCTGTGAGGTTTACTCTTCGAAATCCGAAAAAGTGCCCACAGAACTCCTGTCAATGGCTCAATCAATTATTTCTTCGGAATGCTAAAAAAAATGACTATTTGATTTTATTAATATATGCCCATATCGGTTTTCCTGCATTGATTTGATTCTTTCGATAGATCCTAAAATTCATAGTGTAAATAATCAAAAATCTAGAAATTCGAACTATAAGAGTCAGACGATTATTTCGGATTGCTCGAAACAAATAGATGTATCAAAGAAATAGAAATAGAATTGGGTCCTATGTCCATTCTATATATGAAATAAATATATGAAATAAATGGAATTGATATCTACATATATGAAGATAATATTGTAGATTGATTTATATTTAGCCTCTATCTTTATTAGATTCTAAAGTACAACTTTCTTTATACGCTGTATAACTTTATACACTACAATAATACTAACACTAATAGATAGTATGGTAAGAAAGAAGGGTTCATCTATTTCTTTCTTACCTTACTATCGGATCTCATAGAATACTGCCGGTTATAGTCCGCTCATTTCATTTAAGACACAAAATTAGAATCCTTTTCATTTGATTTGTTTAACCATTAACTCCTTAATCATTTTGACTTATGGTTTTTACGTAAATGATAAGTAGAAACGCAGTAGGGACTAGAATGAACAGTGCAGTAGCAATAAATGCAAGAATATTTACTTCCATAATCTCATCGTTTTTTTACTTCAAAATAACTCGGGATTTAATCCCATAGAGATAATAAATCTTTCTCCTGTCAATTCAATGAATGAATTCCCTCTCGATGATCTTGAAATCAGATCAATATCATGAATAACAATATCTGAGCTATCAAACCAATTCGTCGTCAAGAATTGAATAGTATAACATAGGAAGATCATTTATCCATACCGAATCCAAAATTTCTTTATTTCGCATTCTTTTCTGTTCTTTATCTATAACCTACCTTACGTCCTCCTTGTACAATCATCGGATAAAGTATCGTCCGACCACCCGCCCGTTTCCATTAGTTACAAACCCCCAACAAACAATCGAAGCGAAGTGGAAAAAGAAGGGAGTTACGTTCTAAACTCCGTTTTTTTTTAATGATCTAGTTTTCTTGGAAGACAAAGAAGTGTGATAAAGAGGAGTCCCGGGATAAAGGATGGAATATTCCATCAAACTAACTATTTTAGTTTGGGGTTTGTTCGTTCTTCGACGAGCCCTCTAAAAAAATATCAAAATAGGAAGGGAAAATGGATTTATTCCCCTGCTACTTGCTAAGCTAAAGGGGGTGGGATATTGATCTTTATTTTTCTTTTACCCTCCCTCCTTAGGTTATTCGTACTGGGATACCTATACCAAAAGCTCAGCGTACAATTTGAATGAAATAGATTTTTCAACTTCACATTAGTAATTGCCGTTACACAAACAAAACCGAAGTCAGAAGGGGGGATTTTTGAATCTGGAAAAGTATTCTATCAGGGAAATGAAATTCTGTTAATGTGAAATTCATTTTGTATTGTACAAGAAATGAATTCAATTTGGGTCTGTGCGCCCAAGAAACATATAGTCCTCTATTCCATTCCATGAATTGGGAACAATCGAAAAAGCAGACTCAGTATCTCATGGAATCCGGACTAGAATGCTCTCAATAATTGTACTAAATATGTCTTTCTCCTACCAATCTGTAGGAGTTGAAATAATGAAAATCCCCCTATTTATTTGATGAGAAATGCGAAATGACAAAGGAAAGAAAAAAGAACCCCCTTGGGAATGAAATTCTGCCCACTGTGCCCCCTTTGACAGAAAAGGGAGAGGTGAATTGATGTACTTAATAGATCCGTCGGGACTGACGGGGCTCGAACCCGCAGCTTCCGCCTTGACAGGGC